ATAAATAAAAAAGACAAACCTTTGTTATTATTGAATTATCAAATCGATGGGGAAAATAAGAATCCCCACCTTGAAAATTATAAAACATACTAAAAAGAAAGGTGAAATCTTGTGCTTGCTTTTACTCTTTTTTCAAACAAAAAAATACCGTTTTTAGATTTTCAAATTCAGTCAACACAAAATTCTTATTTGACTATAAGAGCAAAACAACTTCAATTTATTTAATATTACTATTGATCGGATCAAACCATTAAAGAATATAAATTATTCCTTTTATTAGTTTAATTATTTTAACTTTGATAAATTATCAATTTTTTTATAACTTATAAAATATAAAATAAAAATCAAACTAAAAAAAAAAAATTTAAACAACTTCAAAAAAAAACTGAAACTAGATTACTTTTCGAGTCAAATCAATTCAGATTTTTCCCAATCTTGGATTATTTATTTGTTGCACAAAAAAAACTTTTTGAATTCCTCGTAGAAAGAGATTTCGCTAACGAAAAAGCTTTCAATGCTGCCGAATATCCCTTCCTTTTCCAAATATTTTTCCGAATGCGTTTTTTTGATATAGAGGTGCGCTTTTTTGGAACTGCCATTAAAAAATTCTAATAGGTTATTCATTACCAGGGTTGGATGTCAAAGACATCTATTGTTCAAAACCAATTGTTCTTTACTATTAATTATAATTATCGATCTATTTATTTTCTAGATTGTACTTCCTTTATAAAAATATGGATCTAGAAAAATCGCATAAAATATTACTAGCAACATAAACAATATGGTGGTTTTTAAAAATAAAATAATTTTTTTTTTATTTGTTTTTTTTTTCTATTCCATACAATTTGATACAACATCTGGAAGAAAGATTTGTATTTATTTTATTGGTAGTCTTATATCTTCCTTCAAATTGATATCTTCTATATCTATAGAATCTACTATGCAATAGAACTAGAATTGATTGGAGTTGATATGAGAAAAAAAAAAACAAATACAAAGAAAAAACCTGTGCCTTTCTATCTCTGTCTAGTTTTTTTTTTCGTCATCCGAAATTTTATACATGGAATAAAATACATCGAAATGTTTAATAACCCAACCCCTATCTTTATTCTTTATTAAAAAAAAAACTTTAGTAATTTGTTTCTATTAATTATTCATTTTATTTAATTGGTCAAGCTCGATAAATGAGTAAATCTAATTTAATTTTAAAAAGTGGAATGAGACTAGTAGTTAATCTGCGAAAAGATACAGGATAGATGGTTTTATAAAAGCTATTTTAGGAATTCCTTCTTTAAATTTTATATAAAGTCACGTGTTGGAGTCATAGTTTCTTTATCATAACCTTTCCGACAAATGTTTTTTATTGGAATAGAAGACAATCAATCGGTTCAAATTCGTTACTGATTCTGAATAATCCAACTAAAACTAAAATAAATAACTTTTATTTTATGAGTTAAATTATTATGAGTTAAATTAGGATTATTTATGCTTCATATATTTATGCTTCATATCACAATAAAAAACTGTTTTTGGTGAAATTTTTTATCCTTGCTCTATATATATAAATAAATTATTGTAATACGTAATAGTAATAAAAATGTAAATTTTCATTTTTTGTATCTTCATAAAATTTGACTTAATAATTTAATAAAAAAACGTATTTCTTTTTCACTAGTAACTTGGTCATATCGTTTGACCAACTCTAACCTCTTGATTTGAAATATTTGAGGTAGTTGAGAAAGATTCAGAATAATTAAAGCTATAAAATTCTATTTCAGTTTTGTATATCTTAACTTTTTTTATTAACTGACCCTTTTCAAAAGAAATAAAAGCCGGTGAATCAGAAACAATTAATTAAGATAAAAAGATTCTTTTTTATGGAATATACATATCAATATTCATGGATCATACCTTTCATTCCCCTTCCAACTCCTATGTTAATAGGAGTAGGACTTCTACTTTTTCCAACGGCAATAAAAAATCTTCGCCGTATGTGGGTTTTTCCTAGTGTTTTACTGTTAAGTATAGTTATGATTTTTTCCGCCCATATATTTATTCAACAAATAAATAACAGTTCTATTTATCTATCTGTATGGTCTTGGACCATCAATAATGATTTTTCTTTAGAATTTGGCTACTTAATTGATCCACTTACTTCTCTTATGTTAATATTAATCACTACTGTTGGAATTATGGTTCTTATTTATAGTGATAATTATATGTCTCATGATCAGGGATATTTGAGATTTTTTGCTTATATGAGTTTTTCTAATACTTCAATGTTAGGATTAGTTACTAGTTCAAATTTGATACAAATTTATTTTTTTTGGGAATTAGTTGGAATGTGTTCTTATCTATTAATAGGTTTTTGGTTCACCCGACCTATTGCAGCAACTGCTTGTCAAAAGGCGTTTGTAACTAATCGTGTAGGGGATTTTGGGTTATTATTAGGAATTTTAGGTTTTTATTGGATAACGGGTAGTTTAGAATTTAGGGATTT